TAATATTCCAAAGCCTTTGTATGCTCTCCATTGCTTGTGTGTATAAGGCCTATGTTATAGAGTATATAACTTCGATCATAGGGATCAATTTCTAGTCGCGTAGCTTCATAATAATTCTGCAAAGCTTCCGCATAATTTCCTTCGGATTGAGCCAACATCCGTTACGGTCGTTCATTCTATTCAAAAAATCTCCGTTCCAAAACCGTACATGAGGTTTTCATCTCATACGGCTCCTCCCTTCTGTACATAGTACTAAGCGAAATAATCTATAGAATAAAAATAGAATTAGTCCCATCTCATTATGGACCGAAAGGGGCTGGTATTTTTCCAAGAAATCTCTAGCCAACCTTCCCGCAAGAGGTTTTTCTTAACACCAATGAATTCTATTAATGCTAGAGGAAAACGATAGCTCCAAGAATTTCTTTGTTCTCAACGCCTCCTATTTAGAGGAATTAGCCACTTCAACGATCTTTGATGGTTATAGGGGTATCCAAAGTACAAACCTGATGGTTGTTTGTTATCCCAACCATTCTTCCCAGCCCTGATACCGATCAGGAAAGGGCTAATTTCTAACAAAGTTTTTCTCTTGTTGATTCCTATTTCTAGGTGTAGTGCTTTTCTCCCCTATGCTGCCTATTGGTACTAGTAGAGTAGGATTGGCCTGTAATACAGAACCTATCCTGTAGGTGTAACCTTTCGCTCAATACTCAAATCTACAATTGAAGCATCTGAGGCCGCATCAATCGAGGATACACGACAGAAGGAATTGTTAGTTCACCTCACCTTCTCCAAGCGTGGGTTTCCTTTACTAATTTTGTTCTCTCTATGCGAACCCCCTCTCTTTCTCGTAAGACTGAGGTGTAGGTAGGGCTAAAAAAAAAAAAAGAGTCAAATCGCACCATCTCTATAATAAGTAAATGCCCTTTTTTCCCCTGAGGTTGTCGGAATTATTCGCAATAAAATATTGGCTACAATTGAGGAGGTCTTATCAATGAAATTTCCATTTATACGGGATCTAGGCATAATTCCCAACCCATTCTATATAGAATTGTTTTCATTCCTTCACAAAATACCATAAAAACAAACACATTCGATTCTTATAAATCGATCGATCCATATATATGCTATAAATGGATAAGAGAGGTATGGATTTTCCGCTCAGCTCAAATTGTGTCCTTTTCCTTCTGTTTGGACAAGAAGAGATATGAAATATTTGACTAAGATTGGATTTCATTCCACTTTTCTATTTCTCAACAATAACTTCTCTCATCAGCTATTTCGCGTTTTCAAAGTCATTAATTGTCTCATACCCTTTTTTAGATTCCGATTGTATGGCGTAGCGTACCTTATGCAAACAGAATTTTAGGGTTCCTTTATTTTATTATGGAATAAGAAGAATTCTTCCATTCTCTTTTTCTTTGGTTTGGGGAAAACCCAAACTAAAACTTTTCGAGGGAGCGGAATTCCTAGTAAAAAAATCCTGGATCCTTCCACTTAGATGAAAAGGAATTTTTCCAATAGAACCAAGGAACCCCCGAGCGGTTGTGGTTGTACCTGTACTGCAGGAATAGGAAAACTCGCTATTCACTCAGTTTATTTTCCATAATAAGATTATGTAGGAGAGATGGCCGAGCGGTTCAAGGCGTAGCATTGGAACTGCTATGTAGACTTTTGTTTACCGAGGGTTCGAATCCCTCTCTTTCCGTTTCTCTTAATTCATCAACGTTAACGATCACAATGTATCAAATCAAATAACAGTTTATTCCAGCAATAATACCTTTATTTAATAGAAATTCTCTATAGTAAATTACTGTGGTATGTAAAATACACATAGAGGAAAGAACAAAAAAAAAAAAGGATCCTAGGGTTAATCCATTTCTGCTAGTTGAATGGAAAATACCAATTAAGGGCCTTAGGTCGATTTAGTTCGGGGAAAGGGGAAGAGGAAGAAAATTCTATGAACCTTTCCTTTTTTCATTAAGTTCAAGTCTTACGAGAGTAATATTCTACAACTAACAACTCATTTATTTTGAGACCGACCCACTTCCTATCTAGGATTTTTTTAACTAGTCCTTTATATTGCAATGTGTCAATCGTCAAATGCTTTGGCAATTTCCCCGGGTCGGATGAAGCAATAGAATTTTGAACCAGACATTTTGATCTTTGGTTATCCTTCGTAGTAATAATATCTCGGGGTTTGCAACGAAAACTTGGTATATCGACTATACGACGATTAACTAAAATATGTCTATGGTTAACTAATTGCCGGGCCTCAGGAATGGTTGAAGCCATACCCAATCGAAAAAGGATATTATCCAAACGCATTTCAAGTAATTGTAGTAAAACCTGACCTGTTGACCTTTTTGCTTTTCCAGCGATATGTACATATCTAAGTAATTGTCGTTCTGTCAGACCATAATGAAAACGCAATTTCTGTTTTTCTTGAAGACGAATACGATATTGCTCTTTTTTCCCAGAATGGAATTTCTTTTTCAGATTACTTCCGGATTTAGGTGTTTTTCTAGTGAGTCCTGGTAAAGCTCCCAGACGGCGTATTTTTTTAAAACGAGGTCCTCGATAACGGGACATGAAGACTCCTTTTTTATTTTATTGAAATTTCATTTTACACAATGAATTTCATTGTATTTACATTAAAGAATACAGCGAAATTAAAACTGAATTAAACTAAAGGATAAACAGAGTAAAATCTACTAAAGTACCACAAAAAATGGAATTTCATCAACATCTGGATTTTTTGTATATATATTATTTATTTTATTGTTTTGTATCTAGCAAAATTGTAAGGTAGAACCACAGAATAGATCCTGGATTCTCCATTTAATTCGGAGAAAAAGAGAGATTCTTGTTCATGGAACATCGATATAGAAAAAAGCCGACTATCGGATTTGAACCGATGACCCTCGCATTACAAATGCGATGCTCTAACCTCTGAGCTAAGTGGGCTTACATAACAGAAATAGTGTAACAAATAGAAATATGTATAGTATAGGAAATCTGTAAAATGTCAGATCTTAATTATTAATCTTAGCTATTAACTAGTTCGAAATTTGAAGTTCTACTTAGAAAAAAATACTAGAACTTCATAAAAATCAAGTTAGCTTGATATGCTTAACTAGAGGATATCCTTAAATAGGATTATAGAATTTATTGAACTTTCTTTTTATTTCTCTAATTCGCAAATTGATTTTTCTAATAGAATAAAATCTATTCCAATTTCTATATTGAATTTGATTTCAGATATTTTCAATTTGATATGGCTCGGACAAGTAATCTAATACATAGAAAAGAATAATATATATGAAAGATATAATAAAGAGAAAATGCGAATTTCTTGGCATTTTCATTCGATCATTATAGACATTTTTTGAGATATTTTGTTTTTTTTTTTGTTATTTCTTAATAATTTAATGATTAATATTTCACTAAGGAGAACATAGAATCATAGCAAATTAAATTGCTAATTCTGATTAGAAAAAAAAAAAAAATGAATATCAAGCGTTAGAGTATGATTTTGAATACTCTAAAAAAGAAGGGTGGGGGAGAGAAAAACTTTTGGATATATTGATTCGGATTGAATTGCAAATACATCAACGATAGAATCAATTCAATTCTGAATTGCAACAAGCAGGGTCTCTCAAATAGAGACGAACTGCTAGACTACGTCGAGTAATGAATTCAACGATTCAAAAAAAAAACTAAGAGATGGATGAAATTACACAAGGAATCTAGGTCTCAATCAAAGAAAAGGAAAATGGGGATATGGCGAAATCGGTAGACGCTACGGACTTGATTGTATTGAGCCTTGGTATGGAAACCTGCTAAGTGGTAACTTCCAAATTCAGAGAAACCCTGGAATTAAAAAAGGGCAATCCTGAGCCAAATCCGTGTTTTGAGAAAACAAGTGGTTCTCGAACTAGAATCCAAAGGAAAAGGATAGGTGCAGAGACTCAATGGAAGCTGTTCTAACGAATCGAGTTGATTACGTTGTGTTGGTAGTGGAACTCCCTCTAAATTAGAGAAAGTAAGGGGTTTATACATCTAATACACACATATGGATACTGACATAGCAAACGATTAATCACAGAACCCATATCATAATATAGGTTCTTTATTCTTTTTTAGAATGAAATTAGGAATGATTATGAAATAGAAAATTCAGAATTTTTTTAGAATTATTGTGAATCCATTCCAATCGAATATTGAGTAATCAAATCCTTCAATTCATAGTTTTCGAGATCTTTTAAAAAGTGGATTAATCGGACGAGGATAAAGAGAGAGTCCCATTCTACATGTCAATACTGACAACAATGAAATTTCTAGTAAAAGGAAAATCCGTCGACTTTATAAGTCGTGAGGGTTCAAGTCCCTCTATCCCCAAACCCTCTTTTATTCCCTAACTCTAACTATACTATAGTATTTATCCTCTTTTTTTCTTTTTATCAATCGGTTTAAGATTCATTAACTTTCTCATTCTACTCTTTCACAAAGGAGTGCGAAGAGAACTCAATGGATCTTATGCTATTCATTGAATAGATTTCTTTTTTATTATAGTATAGGCAAGGAACTTCGATTATTAACTCTATTTTTAAGTATTATTAAGTAAGCCATGCACAATGCATAGGACTACCCCCCCCCATTTCCAAATTTGGAATTTGGAATACTTTATTGATTTTTTAGTCCCTTTAATTGACATAGATACAAATACTCTACTAGGATGATGCACAAGAAAAGGTCAGGATAGCTCAGTTGGTAGAGCAGAGGACTGAAAATCCTCGTGTCACCAGTTCAAATCTGGTTCCTGGCACAGAAAAAAAAAAAGGATCTACCGAATAGGTATTGATACAAATACCTCGAGATAGGTTGGAATACATATTCGTTAATAATATAGATAGAGTATGATTTATTCATCTAAGTAGATAAATCTCTAAATAGAGGCACTTCTTTTTCTTTTTAGAAAAGGGTAAAAATCTCTGGTTCTT